ACAAAGCTATATACGAATCACCCACACCCTCTTCTTTTGTATTTCATTAATTGACTTTCCTTTAATTAAGACTAAATTCTGTAAAAACAAACCCCCGCCTTCTTTAAAATATCATAAACAGTTCCTGTAGGTTGAGCGCCTTTTTCAAGAAAATATAGAATAGCAGGAATATTTAAATACGTTTGATTATTTATCGGATCATAAAAACCCACTTTCCGAAGATCTCTTCCTTCTCTTCGGGATCGAACATCAATTGCAACGATTCGATAAACGGCTCATTGGGATAGACGTAGATAAACTAGAACCCCCCCTAGAAACGTATACGAAGTTTTCTCCTCGTACGGCTCGAGAAATTAGAATATAGATATGTCTATGTATACAATTCTAATGTCAAATAGATCTATAAAAGCATTAAATCAAATAAATTAGACTATGATTATTTAATACTTTTTTTTTCTTTATCAAAAAAAAAGAATTTGTATTCTCAAAACTCAAGTTGAGTAACTCTGAAATAGCTCAAAAGAAAACCCTTAGGCATTTGATTTTTTGAGTGGTCTCTAACCCCTTTTTCTTTGTCTCATTTAGAATCTATTCGGACTCCTTATTCTTGATCGAGTTGTCGAGACAATTAAAAAAAAGATATTTCCTTGTTCCAAAATATTTTCTCTTTGCCTTGAATCATTGGGTTTAGACATTACTTCGGTGATTTTTAATCGTTTCAAAATGGCAGCAACATGCCCCTTTTTCTGATTTATTTCTATCAAAGAATCATAAACGGTTGATTCCCGCACGATACACTTTGGATCAAAAGAGTTTCACTAATTCCAACAAATTTTCCTTTTTTGGATTTGAAACTTGCTCGAATTGGATCCTTTCGATTTAGAAATCGAAAATAGACTACACTTACGAAGTTGTTCCAACTTATTAATTGGCACTAACCCTAGATCCTTGCCCTGAGAAATGAATCAATACTTTCTACTCGAGCTACATCACATACTGTTTACACTACAACCCAAGAAAAAATGAGGTTTCTAGTGGAACAGAACAAAGGATGTCGAGCTAAGAGCACCTTCATTCCTATAGAATCAAAAGGGTGGGTGTAAGAATCCACAACTGATCATGTCCTTCAAGTCGCACGTTGCTTTCTACCACATCGTTTCAAACGAAGTTTTACCATAACATTCCTCTAGTTTGGAACTGATATGTAATTGATTCAATTAGGGAATCATGAATAGTCATTTGTTCGGTCGTTACATTGCTTTCTAAAGAAGTCTTAGAAAGAATTCAATTTCACCCTCGATTTTCTTTTTATTAGATGAATGCAATATTTTTATTTTATTTATTAATTATTAATTTCTAAATATTAGAAAGAAAAAAGCTCTTTGTATTGAATCTACATTGCATCTTCAAGTAACTTGAGAGGATATATTCAACAATCTTAGACTTCTTCGAATATTAAATACTCATAAGAAATCATTAAATTCAAATAGTTATTGAATTGAAAAAAAAAACCTACCCGGATATCACTATTTGATGAATAAAGTTTTACTAAAGATTACATTTATCATCATAAATAATCTATCTTTGAATTAAACCTAAATCTCAGTGATTAAAAAAATATAGATAGATAGAAAAAGAAATTTATTTCTTTTTTTCGTGGAGTGGATAAAAAAAAGTTGATGTAAAGGAAGATTTGGGCTCTTTTTCTTTCATTTCATACTGAAAAAGAAAATCATAAAAAAAAAAAAGAATTCCCTCTATCAGATAGACTGAACAATTGTCAGTGGAATGAATTATGAATATTCAATATAGAATATTTCAAATGAACGGATCAAAAATCTTTTTCAAAAAACCAAAAAACGTTATCACTGAAATAGAACGACAATAATACATTAAGCATTTCCTCATTTTACGCGTAGTTTCTTTGACTGGTGGGGGTTCGTTCAATAATTTTTATTTAAAGTAAGGAGAATAGAATATAGAATGTATGAATTACCCCCTGTCTATATTATTCCATATATTTACAATTATTTATGAGAACCAAATCAAATACGAAATGAAATACCTAAAAATGAGGTTCAAAGAAAATAGATATGTTATATGTATGTAATTGATTATTTCTTAATCCAATTTGTACAAGCACAGCTAGTGAAATTGATATCTTACATTGTTAATTAATTCTTATTATATGGCACGTAAGACTTTTCGAAGTAACTAACTTAAACTTCAATATGAATATTCAATATTCCAATATGAATATTCAATATTCAAAGTAGAAGGGGATGGACATACGATGAAAAGCGTATTCAACCTCTTTCTTTTGCAATCCCCTTTTTTCTTTATTTCCAATTCTTCGAATCTATGTTCCTAGATCACAACTCGATTCAGTTCCATCTATATCTATCTTATTTGAATTTAATTTGTGAATAAAGTAGGATTTAAAGAAGAATAGAATCATTAAAAATCAGAAACAAGAATCACATAATATCCAATATTTGACTCTTAAAGAGTAAAGAAGACAGTTCAAAAAGACAACCTTTCTTTATTCTGATAATAGATATTTCTATCTATATAGAGAATAGGTATTCCCTGGGACGGAAGGATTCGAACCTCCGAATAGCGGGACCAAAACCCATTGCCTTACCACTTGGCCACGCCCCATTTCGATTTCTATTCAATACTAATAAACACTAGTATTGTTTTTTGTTATTCGTCAATTCCAATCCAAAATATCTATGGACTCTATTGTTCCTAGGGTTTTGACACGTGTAGAGATACAATGAAACTGAATTTATTGATCATTACATATAATTCAATTAAGATATTGTATAAAAGTATGATTTCTTCTATTCTTTTTTAATGTAAGAATTGAAGGATTTTTGATTGGTTGAGTTCAAAGAAGGATTTTTTGGTATACCTTACTCTTTTTTTTTCATTTTTAAGGGATATCAATTATCAATAACAATAACTCAATCAAAATACAATTTCCAAGAAAAAAAAAATGTTTGTTATGCTTAATATCTTTAGTTTGATCTGTATCTGTCTTCATTCCACCCTTTATTCGAGTAGTTTTTTCTTAGCCAAATTGCCGGAGGCCTACGCTTTTTTGAATCCAATCGTAGATTTTATGCCAGTAATACCCCTTCTCTTTTTTCTCTTAGCCTTTGTTTGGCAAGCTGCTGTAAGTTTTCGATGAGATCTTTAATACTGTCCTAGACATGATTTATTCGAAAAAAAAAAATCGAACAATGGATAAGATCGGATAAGTCTCACAGCATGAACCCTCGATTCAAACAATTCTTAGATAGCTGCAAGAAATCTGACTCACTCTCTTTCCTTTCCTCATTCTGATTCTTTTTCATTTATTGAAAAACCCTTTTAGAGTCATCCCAAAATAGGAAAGATATTTTTTTTTTAATAAAAGACTCGACTCTTATTCCAAATGAATTTCTGAAAATTCTTTTTGATTTTTGATTTCGAGAAACCATTTTGTTTATTGGTGTCAAAATAGGATATGGGGTAGAAAAATGGAGAATCTATTCTCTTTTTTTTTCAAAAAAAAAAGATCTTGGAGATTGTGTAATGCTTACTCTCAAACTCTTTGTTTACACAGTAGTGATATTTTTTGTTTCTCTCTTCATCTTTGGATTCCTATCTAATGATCCAGGACGTAATCCTGGACGTGAAGAATAAAAAGGCCTTTCTTTTTACTTGCTTAATTTTTCAATGTTCTTACTTCGGATTTTATCTATTGTACATCCTTATTTATTATATTAAATAAAAAAAAACAAAAACAAGGGAAAGGTTTTGAAAAAAAATAAATAAAATACCAAGTCATCAACGGAAACGGAAAGAGAGGGATTCGAACCCTCGGTACGAAAAACTCGTACAACGGATTAGCAATCCGACGCTTTCGTCCACTCAGCCATCTCTCCCAATTGAAAAAGGATAATTACTATCTTACATTACACAAAAAATAAGGCTTGAAAAAAATCCTTTCTTTATCTCTCTTTATTCTTTTTTTGACTATATTGATATATACAACTTTAATATATACTACTTTTATTTTAATATATACTACTTTTATAAGCAATCCCATTTAGATAAAGAAAAGGTTCTAAAGAGATATTTCGAATAAAAAAAAATAAAAAAGCAAGAATACCTCTTCTTCCGAAAGAGCTTTTTTTCTTTTCACGGCCTGGCCTGGTCAGTACCTAGCCGGGCCATTTTTTGTTCCATTCCAAATCATAGATAAAATGATTTGTTTGAAAACAAAAGTGCTTATTATTGATTATTGAAACAACAATCAGAAGAAGGAATCTTTCCATTCCTATGATATGGAATTTCATTCTATAGAATCAAAGTGGCATTTTTTATTGTATTATTATTATTCTTTCTTTTCTTTCCTTCTTTTTTTCCTTTACTGGAAAAAAAGAAAAAAAAAATAAGGAACTGTGGATTGTTGTGCAATGCATTCTTATGTCATAACATAAATAGTTTTATCGAGCCCTACCTGTTCTGTCAAAAATCCTCCAGCAAAAGAAAGAACTTGTTCTTTCTTTCTTTTAATTTTGAATTAGGAGTGTTCTTTTACTAATCTGATTAGGTCTACTAACATGACAAAACCAAAACAAACACACCAATGCTATAATTTTCATCATTATTTTGTTTTGGATCCTATCTTGATTACGTCCGATTACCTTTTTTTGTTCGACAAAAGTTTCATTTATATACAATAATCGCATTGTAGCGGGTATAGTTTAGTGGTAAAAGTGGGATTCGTTTTATTAATCCCTTTTCTAGTTAAGGGATCTCTCGGTTTGATTTGATTCATATTCCGAAAAAAAACTTTTTTTCTTAAAAGGATTTAATCCTTTACCTCTCAACGAAGGATTCGAGGAAGAATATACATTCTCGTGATTTGTATCCAAGGGTCAATTAAAAATTGACAAATTGGATTATTTAATTGCGAAACATAATTTTTTTTTTTTAATTGGATC